AATTAGAGATCCGGCTGAAATAGGATTTTAGGGATAAGAAATAAACTAACCAAACCATGGATAAATCCAAGCGAACTTTTCTTAAATCCAAGCGATCTTTTCGTAAGCGTTTGCCCCCGATCCAATCGGGGGATCGAATTGATTATAAAAACATGAGTTTAATTAGTCGATTTATTAGTGAACAGGGAAAAATATTATCTAGACGAGTAAATAGATTGACCTTGAAACAACAACGATTAATTACTATTGCTATAAAACAAGCTCGTATTTTATCTTTGTTACCTTTTCTTAATAATGAGAAACAATTTGAAAGAACCGAGTCGACCACTAGAACTCCTAGTCTTAGAGCCAGAAAAAGATAGGTTTACTCTTTATTCACTTGAATTCAAATCCCCACCGAACTCAAACGCGGATTGAGATTTTGTTGGAAAAATCCAAGAATCCGGATTGAATTCTCGTGTCGTAAGAAAAAAAAAGAATAATCTGGGAAGAATAAATTTTTTTATTGAACGTGTTGATTCATATTTATTTTGACTACTTTATTTTGACTACTTTCTCATATTTTATCATATTCTATTCATTTTTATTCGACCTTCCCGGAGTTCATTCTCCGGGCAACTCCGTTTAACCGGTGGATTCCTTCCAACTTACTTCTTTTATGATCTCATTGGAAATCATATAAAGACAATTCCTATTTGATATAGCTATTTGTGCAAGTATTTTACGATTAAGACGCAACTGGCTCTTGTACAGATCATTTATTAATCTACTATAACTATAGCATACCCCCCTTTCGCGAATTGCTGCATTTATTCGAGTGATCCACAAACGACGAAAATTTATTTTTTGCCTATCCCTATCCCGATGAGCCGAAACCAAAGCTCTTATTTTTTGTTGAGTAATAGTTCGAGTAAGTCTTGAATGAGCCCCCCGAAAGCTTGATGCAAATAAACGAATTTTTGTTCTACGTCTCCGAGCGATATATCCCCGTCTAATTCTGGTCATTGAATAAATGAAACTTTAACGAATAACTAATAGATTTCCTTTCTTTCAGTTATTCTTTTGCCCCTTTCCTAGTATATTAATAACAAAACGGATTTTTCCAATGTATAAACTAATAATTCCAATGGCTTTGGCTACTATAACCTTCCCAACCACAATTTTTCTTTTTTCTAGGCATTTCACCTCGAAATACGAAATTGTACTATACTAGGTATTAAAAAAGAAAAGTAATGATAAATAAATAGTGGATTCCATCGTTTCTATGGTTACTTCTTAAACGGTGAGGTCTTCTCTATACACCGGAGCCTTTACTTCATTTAATCAATGTTATTGCTAACTTGTATAGTTCACATTCTTCGGCTCTACCCATGAATTATCCAGTAATAGGTCTTTCACAACGAGCTCTACCTATACAGTAACGGTATTTAATTATGAAGGTTGGCTGGGTAGCTGACCCTGTTAGTCCGTTCTTGCAAGAGGGGTCTATGTTAACTAAGAATTTCTCCGCTTAATGGATAACCATTTGCTACCAATGGAGAATTGCTTCTCATCTTGAATTGAGGTGAGTGGATTTACACCAACAGAAACCATAAATTTCATACACAATAAAAGGGATATCATCGATTTTTAGATAGGAAATGTAGTTCGTTTTTCCGTTATATCCTATTTGATCATTGATATTCGAACATTGTTCTCTTTCCTTTGTTCTAGTTCATGATCTGAACGAGTCGCACATACACCCTAGTACATGTTCCTCGACGCTGAGGGCATCCCCGAAGCGCGGGGGATTTTGTGACATTTCTAATTGGCTGTCTTGTATTTCTAATAAGTTGTTTAATCGTTGGCATGTTGAATCATATCCATAATGGGCTGGTTTAGATCGATCCTAACCGGATGATTATGAATTACTTTTATTCAATAGAATAATAAATAAAAGTCATACAATAGAATATTAATATTAAAGAATAGAATATTATTAATATTAAACTCGACAGGGTTAATTGCAGAATTGACGTGAAATCCAGGCTATTGTCATTCAACCGCTACAAGATCAACAATTCCATAAGCTTGGGCCTCTGTTGCTGACATAAAAACATCTCTTTCCATGTCTTCGGATACAACCCATAAGGGCTTGCCCGTTCTTTGTACATAAACCCTTGTCAGGGTTTCACGTAGTTTCAGCAGTTCTCCCACTTCCAGGATAAATTCTCCCGTTGCTACTTCAGAAAAAGAACCAGCAGGTTGATGGATCATTACCCTGATGATATAAGATAATCAAAGGTTTCTCTATTTTTCATGATGAGGGGAAGATAAAAGAAAGATAAAAGAATAACAAGAAAAAAAGATAGAATCGAACAACCGTACGGGCATTATGCATTGCATACGGCTCTACAATAAAATTGACCCTTACCTTCCATCAAATAAAGAAAAAAATAAGATCGATCAGACCCCGATCGGTAAATGATCAACTTACCACCCTTCCTTTCGGAGGAATTCA